GGTTCATTGGACTAAAAAAGAAAAGAAGGCGAATCAGTATATGAATTCTTCACCCTTCAATTAGTCCTTCACCTGTGTTCTTGCCCGAACGAATAATTGTAGGAGTGAAATCACAATATAATTTGAAAAAGCAAGACCAACAAAGCAAATCCACGGAAAAAGGATATTTCTTTTTATTTTTCGATTTTTTTTTTAGGATTATAGGATTAAACAAAAGGATTAGCGAATAAAAGCGCTAATGCTACAACCAGCCCATAAATTGTTAAAGCTTCCATAAAAGCCAGACTAAGCAATAAAGTACCACGTATTTTTCCCTCTGCCTCTGGTTGTCGTGCAATCCCTTCTACAGCTTGCCCTGCAGCAGTGCCTTGACCAACCCCAGGTCCAATAGAAGCAAGCCCTACGGCCAAGCCAGCAGCAATAACGGAAGCAGCAGAAATAATTGGATTCATAATAAGTTCCTCATAACCAAAATATAAAATAAAGAAATAGTTAATGATATAATCAACCAATAAATTATGACTTAATTATGCAATTACCAAGATTTATTCAGTTAATGTAATTAAGAAGAATTCCTAATTGAAATAGTAATAGTTATTGAACTATATAAATTACTTCCAAATTTCTTTTTTCGTTTCTACCTACCTAGTTTTTTGGAACTATGTATAACCTTTATTCTTATATTAACTTAAGTTTTGAACCATTCTTTGAATTCTTCGTTTTTTATTGAATTTTTTAGTCATTGAATATTCAATTCACAATTAGAGATGAAATGGAAGGGCTTTGTTTTTTTAATCCCTATAGAAATTTACAGTAGTAGTGGGGTAATTTTAAATATATGGTTAGTTCATATATAATATCACATATACAGAGGTTTCTTCCATGCTGTAAACCAACTATTTGTGTTTTAGATTCAATTAGATTCGAATCATGAAACCTCCAAAACAAAGAAAGATTTGTCTTATAGTGATTAGATTATATACACCCAGTTGGATCCCCCTCACTCCTACTCGATTTTTTTTTTATTGCAAATTTTCAAAATGTCTTTCTATATATTTATTGATGTTTCCTAAATAGGTTATCTTGAGCCACAGTATATGTGCAGCAAACTAAATGAAAAAACTATTTTTTAGAAAAAAATAGTCAATGATGGCCTTCCATGGATTCACCTATATAAGCCGCAGCTAAAGTAGCAAAAATTAGAGCTTGAATACCGCTTGTAAATAATCCAAGGAACATGACAGGTATAGGAACTACTAAAGGTACTAAAGAAACAAGAACAACAACTACTAATTCATCAGCTAGTATATTTCCAAAAAGTCGAAAACTAAGCGATAAGGGTTTTGTAAAATCTTCTAAGATGTTAATCGGTAAAAGGATTGGAGTTGGTTGGATGTATTTACTAAAATAAGCTAATCCTTTTTTTGAAAGACCCGCATAGAAATATGCAACTGACGTAAGTAAAGCTAATGCAACAGTAGTATTTATATCATTTGTGGGTGCAGCTAACTCCCCATGAGGTAATTGTATTATTTTCCAAGGCAAAAGAGCCCCGGACCAATTAGAAACAAAAATAAATAGAAACATAGTTCCAATAAATGGAACCCACGGACCATATTCTTCTCCAATCTGAGTTTTGCTCACGTCTCGAATGAATTCGAGAACATATTCAAAGAAATTCTGACCAAAAGTCGGAATGGTTTGCAGATTTCGAATAACTAGAATGGCTGAAACTAGCAAGATAGCAATTACAACCCAAGAAGTAATAAGTACTTGGGCATGCACTTGGAAACTCCCTATTTGCCAATAGAAATGTTGCCCGACTTCCACAGCAGATATATCGTATAATCTTTTTAATGTGTTGATAGAACATAATAAAACATTCATATTGTCCCGCCCTCTAAAAAATAAGAACTTGAAAGGGAATTATTTTCATTCAAACATCTCCTTTCCTTTTTGATTTTGAATACCAGGATTAATCACATATAATTTTCGTTTCTTCTTTATATCGCTAATAATAAAAATAAAAAAAAATGAAGAGAATTTTTAATCCTTACTTACCAACTGGATCTTGTATATTATATATATATATTTTTCTTTTTTTGTGCAATTTAATTTATTAGTAGTATAGTAACCGATTTCCTAAATCTATGAGTCCCTCCAACCAACTCAAATAATTTATCTTATTATTAATCAAGAATTTCTTATATAGCTAGAACGACCCTCACAAATAGCAAATACTAATTTATTAAGAATTAATCGAATTGAGGCTATAGCATCATCATTAGCTGGAATTGAAATATCGGCGAAGTCCGGGTCACAATTTGTATCGATTAAAGAAATTGTTGGAATTTCCAAAGTTCTACATTCTCGAAGAGCCGTATATTCTTCTTGTTGATCGATGATTATTACAATATCAGGTAACCGTGTCATATATTTAATGCCGCCGAGATATGTTTCCAGATGAGATAATTGTCTCTTCAATATAGCAGCATCCCTTTTTGGAAAACTGTTGAGTCTCCCCGTCTTTTGTTGCGTTCTCAAGTCCCGGAACTTTTGAAGTCGTGTTTCTGTAGTATACCAATTCGTTAACATACCGCCGAGCCATTTTTTATTAACATAATGACACCGAGCTCTTATTGCAGCCCGCGTTACTGAATCCGCTGCTTTTTTTTTTGTACCAACAATTAAGAATTGTTTTCCCATACTTGCTGCATCAAAAACTAAATCACAAGCTTCTGATAAAAACCGAGCAGTTCTAATAAGATTTGTAATATGAATATCCTTACGCTTTGCAGATATATAAGGTGACATTTTAGGATTCCATTTTCTAGTACCGTGGCCAAAATGAACTCCTGCTTCCATCATCTCTTCCAAAATTATGTTCCAATATCTTTTTGTCATTTATATTAATCCCCCACTTTTCTTTCATTTCCAATCCAATTTTTTTTTATTTGGAAATGAAAGAAAGAGACTATGTATACTGAAATAGAAATAAATAAGTGTTCCGAAGGAACCTTTTATTCTACCGAAGATTGGCCATTGATACATGATCAGGCCATTTTTTTCTATTTAAATAATATGATTATTATCTTTATTACCTTTTGATTTTATTACAAAATCAATTACAAAATAAAATGACGGAGCCATTAGGGATTATTAAATCCTAGATTGCTCTGATGTATCGCAAAAATTCTTTGAAATGAAGCAAAAAAAGAATTCTCTGTGGTGAAACAAAATATCTCTCATTTGATCCTCAAAAAAATTCTTTTTTTTTGTTTCCAAGGTAATCTTGTTATATTGCCTTGGCCTTGGCCTTGTCTTTGAACGGTGCATTATTCTTTTGAATCCGGTACCAACAGGTATCATTCCCCCTAAAACAACATTCTCTTTCAGACCTTTCAACCAATCTATACGACCTCGAAGAGCGGCTTTTGCTAAAACTCTAGCAGTTTCTTGAAAACTTGCTTCAGATATGAAACTTTGAGTATTCAGAGATGTTTTTGTTATTCCTAGTAATAGAACTCGGTAGCAAATCGCCTCTTCTAAGGCACGCCCAGCTCGTTCGGCTCGCAATAATCCAATTAGTTCACCGGGCGAAAAAACATTAGACATTCCATCTTCTGAAACCAATACTTTTGATGTTATTTGACGCACAATAATTTCTAGATGTCTATTATGGATGTGAACTCCCTGGGATCGATAAACTTTTTGAATTTTATTAACCAAAGAAATACGACTTTGCGCTATAGTTAGCTCAGCACCAATCAAGAATCCCCAAGGAATGCCAAGAATTCTTGTTATATGACCGTTCCAAGTATCAACTCTCTTTTCTAGGTTCATCGATATTGAATCAATCGAACGAACTTCTAATACCTGTTCTACTTTTGGAAGACCCTGTGTTATATCACCAGATCTCGATTTTTCATATATATATGTAACTAATATATCTCCTTCAGAAAGTATTTCTCCATAATGGCCATGAACAGTTGCTCCTGGGGTCGCCAAATAAGGGTTAGCCGATCTTATTCCTACAGAATCCATTTGAACTGTTAGAACTTGACCTGATTTTAGGTGTGGTGCATTTTTCGTTTGAACTATACATACATTTTCACAAATAAATTGACCAAGACTTATTATTGTAAATGGTTTTTCACAATAATTATGATGGAGAAAATGCCAATTCAAAAAGAATGGATTGAAAACGGTGTTACTACATATATCCGGTTTAGAAATTCTCTCGTTTTCGTCCATTAAATAATATCTTAATACTTGAAAAGTTTCTTTTAATTTTTCAAGTTGCAAATTTTTATTTATCGAGATCGGATTATGAGTTATTAAAGGGTAAAAATAACAATTTGCAACTTGAAAGGCTATTCCTAAAGGACCTAACGAATTATTAATTGGAGTTATAGGATCTCTTTGAATTTTATTAATTCCTTCTTTTATCCCATTGTAATATTTTCCCTCATTGAATGATCGTGTTTGAAAACAATTAAATGATGACAAAATTATCAAAGAGCGGTATTTCTCATTTCTATTCAACAACATACGAATAGTTCCATGATTTTGGCTAAGTGATTGTTGAATTTTTTCCTTCGAATCAATGAAAAAAAATGGATTGATGTTGGTCCGATCCGACTCATGATCCAAGATAAATCCCGAACTGGGCGGATCATTCCTTTTTCTTATATATGAAATATGGGATTTCACTAAGTCAATTCTTAAGAAATATCGAACCAAACCATTTGTACTTACTTCAACAAAAGAAGCATGCGCATTTTCGATAGAAGAAAATTTTTTGTCTTGATCCCAATTTAAGACTAAACAAGTCCGAACTAATTGAATACTTGTATCCGAAATTCCCCGAATTGATTTTCCATTTCCAGAAAGAATATAATTAATAACTTTAAGTTCCAGATTATCTCTTTCCTGAAACATATCTTGGGGAAAAAGTTTTATTAAATTGATACCATCCCCTATTTCATATAAAATGACGGGTCGAACCAAAACAAAATACTTTTTTTTTGTAATTGTGATCCATTGGACATAGATCCAATTTTTCATTTTTTTTGATTCCTTTAAATTGTTTTTTACCGTTCCAGGTGGTATCAAGATGGCACTGTGTCGGGATATCTTATCAATTTCTCCCGGAAAATGGATATCCCCAGAAAATATTTTTAATTCAATCTTTTTTTTTTTCTTCTCCACTCGGACCAACCCCCTTACTCGACTTCTTATATTTAAAGTGATTGGTGTATCTACTTCAACGATACTATTGTTCCGTACCATTATGGAAGAAGATTCTGATAAAATATGCACTTCCTCGGGAATGAAAAAAAATTGATCCACTTTGATTTGGTATTTTGGCTTAAATTCTTTAACTCCTCTATACTCAATTAAAAAATCCTCTTTTTTCAAAATGGAATTTATTCCTATAGTCCTATATTTAGTAATTCCTGAGCTCTGTGTTCTGTATTGAGGATCATCGAAATAAGCGAGAATACTATCTCTACGAAAAATACCATTGATTGGTATTTCAATCGAGATATTGGAAGCTAACATTTGTTTTTTGTCTCGTTCTTGAATCGATTGGAATGAAAATGGAATGATGAATCTATTTCTTCGCCTCTTTGCTAATAAATCCGTAGTATCATGGAAAATAGCAGGGTGTGCAAAATTACAATGATCTATACATATGATTTGATTAAATATGGAATAATCTGAAATCCTTCTTTCTTTTAGATCAGAAGAATTGAAACGAAATAATTTATGTCTTACTTGATCATTCCTTACTAAAAGGTTACTACTATCTTCTTCCCCAGTAGAAAGATAATGCATCTTCATTTGATCTTGATCTTTTCGGAGTGAAAAAGAGACTGAACCGGACCTGTATGATCTTCCTGATAATATCCATAAATGACTTGTTTTTGGTAAGATATGGACATTACTGTATCTAAATTCTGATGCATGGTATACATCAGTACTCCAATGCATTTCTCCTTCTAAGTTAGAATATACATGTTTTCGAACCTTTTCTTTTAAATTCAAAGTGTATGTTCCTGCGCGAATCTCGGCAATCACTTGTTCTGATTTTACATATTGATTATTTTGAACTAATAGAAAACTTTTTGGTGGAATAGTCACATTATGTATAATATCACCACTTTCAATAGTTACATACAAGTCTATATAACATAGAAAAGCAGGATGCCCATGACGTGTACGTGTAGGATGAACCAAATCCTCGTTGAATTTTATTTTTCCATTAGAAGTTGCTCGCACATGTTCTGCAGTACCTCCTGTGAATACTCCGCCAGTATGAAAAGTTCTTAATGTTAGTTGAGTGCCCGGTTCTCCTATTGATTGGCCCGCAATAATACCTACAGCTTCTCCTAATTCCACTAAGTGGCCATGAGTAGGACTTTGGCCATAACACAATCGGCAGATCCAAGATGTATTTCTACAGGTAAAGGGGGTTCGGATAGATATTGGTTGTGTTTTAAAGGTTTTAAATCGATTGATAAGTCCAATTCCAATATCTTGATTTCGAACGGCAATGCATCGTGAACCTCTGTATATATCGTCTGCTAATACACGACCAATTAATGTTTGTATCAAAATTCTTTCCGGCATCATTCCATTCTGGGTATTCACCGAAATTCCTTGAATGGTACCGCAATCTGTTCGACGTACAACAATGTGTTGAACCACTTCAACAAGTCTGCGTGTAAGATATCCAGCATCTGAAGTTCGTACAGCAGTATCTACAACTCCTTTCCGGGCTCCATAGCAAGAAATTATATATTCTGTTAAAGAGAGTCCTTCGCGTAAATTGCTTTGAATAGGTAAATCAATCATTTGTCCTTGTGGATCAGACATCAATCCTCTCATACCCACTAATTGGTGTACTTGAGATGCATTTCCTCTAGCTCCCGAAAAAGACATTATATGGACTGGATTAAAGGGATCGGTCATCCTAAAATTAGGATTCATTTCTTGTCGCAAATATTCACTTGTAGCATACCATATCTCAATAGATTGGCGTAATTTTTCTACTGCATGTACATTCCCATAATGATGATGTTTTTCAAAAATAAAACTTTGTTGTTCAGCATCTTGGACTAGCCATCCTTTAGAAGGTATTGTTAAAAGGTCATCAATTCCTAATGAAATGGATGTAGTCGTAGCTTGACGGAATCCCAGAGTCTTTACTTGATCCAAGATATGCGATGTATATGCCATTCCAAAGTGATCTATTAATCTGCTAATAAGTCGTTTAATGGCAGTTCCACCTATCACTTTATTGTGAAAGACTAGATTGGCCCGTTCTGCCATAGGTACCTCCATATTTCACTCAGTGGGATTCGGTTCGACAATGGGTTTGAGTCAATGATTGGAAAACTTCCTTTTCTTTATCTTTATTTGCATACAAATTGAAAAACTATCTATGATTCTGGTTAAATTGTGAACACCTGAATTTACACCGATATCATAAAT